AATTAAAAATGGGCAATCCTGAGCCAAATCCTATTTTACGAAAACAAACAAGGGTTCAGAAGAAAGCGAGAATAAAAAAAGGATAGGTGCAGAGACTCAATGGAAGCTGTTCTAACAAGTGGGGTTGACTTCTTTACGTTATTACATTAACGTAATCCTTATATCAAAACTACAGAAAGGATAAACCTATATACATACGTATATGTACTGAAATCCTATCTCAAATGATTAATGACGACCCGAATCTTTATTTATTTATATTTCTATAAATAATAAATAAAAATCGAAAGAGTTGTTGTGAATCGATCCAAATTGAAGAAAGAATCGAATATTTATTAATAAAATTTATCGTACGAGAATAAAGATAGAGTCCCATTCCACACGTCAATACCGACAAGAATGAAATTTATAGGAAGAGGAAAATCCGTCGACTTTAGAAATCGTGAGGGTTCGAGTCCCTCTATCCCCAAAAAGGCCCGTTTGATTCCCCAATTATTTATCCGATCCGCTCTTTTCATTTCGTTAGCGGTTTAAAATTCGTTATGTTTTTCAATCATTCTACTCTTTTACAAATGGATCTGATTGTGGAAATTTTTTTTTTTCTTATTACAATATTTGTGATATATATGATACGCGTACAAATGAACATCTTTGAGGAAGGTATCCCCACTTCCAATTTGAATGATTAACAATACATATCATTTCTTGTACTGTATTAAAACTTATAAAGTTTTCTTTTTGAAGATCCAAGAAATTACAAGGTCTGGATAAAGCTTTGTAAGACTTTTTTTGTCTTTTTAATTGACATAAACTCAAGTTATCTATTAAAATAAGGACGATGCACGGATAATGGTCGGGATAGCTCAGCTGGTAGAGCAGAGGACTGAAAATCCTCGTGTCACCAGTTCAAATCTGGTTCCTGGCACATGATTTATTTGTATGAGTATCCGTTTTACAAATGAATTGATATGGGTCAACATACATATTCATTACTAGTCTATATCATAATAGATACTTATCTATCTAGGTGTCTGAGAATATACCCTTTCTAGAATTATAGAATAGATGCTAGAATTATAGAATAGATGAGTAAAGAGTATGTCTATAAAATCTGTAAAATAAAAAAAAATTAGATTTTACTTCCTTTTCTTTTTTATTTGTTCATACGGTGCCTCTTACCGTTCAAAAACAATGTTAATACTTTAGATATTTAATACTTCATACATATTAAAATAGAAAGGTTAAATTAATTGGTTGAAAGACTCAAAGGTATAGTCTCGCGGAGTTGAAAGGTGGGAATAACCAAGATTCATTTCAGATACAGTACAAATAAAATCCAAGCCCTCCTCTCATTTCGTTGTCTTTTCTTTTCATATTCTATTTCTTCATTTCCTCCTATGTGACTTTGTCGAACTCATTTAAGTTTTGTGCGTGGTACATAGTTCATGATGCGAAACTCTTTTAGGTCATCCTAATACTAATTGTATTTTTTTAATTGTCTTGTTTTTTTTTTTATTTATCCTTTTTATTTCTATTTTTTATTGTTTCTATTTTTATATATTATATATTTATTTATTTGAATAGAAACAATTTTTTTTTTATTCTATTTATTTTGTATTATTTATTTGTATTTGATTTATATTTTATTTTGTTTTATTTAGCCCATTTAGAATAGAATGCGAATGAGACTTCCATTACGCTCTTTGGTCTATAAGAGAACGTACAAACATTATTTGAATACCTGGAGTTGTAGAAGTGAAAATTAGTTTCTTATTTTATTATTTATATTTAATGAGCATCCTGTATTTCATAAAAATTCGGGGCAATATAATCCTTACGTAAGGGCCATCCTATCCAACTTTCGGGCATTAAGATACGTTTCAGACGTGGATGATTATCATAAAAGATTCCCAACATATCATAAGATTCCCTTTCTTGAAAATCCGCACTTTTCCAAACCCAGAAAACAGACGGAATTCTAGGATTCCACCTTGGGGCAAATACTTTTATACATACCTCTTCTGGTTGATCTATACCATAAGCTATTCTCGTAAGATGATACACACTAGCTAACAGTCCGCCCGGTGCTACATCATAGGCACATTGGGAACGTAAATAATTGTAACCATATACATATAAAATGACAGCAATGGAATGCCAATCCCCAGGCTTTATTTGTAAAGTCTCTATTCCTTGGTAGTCGAAGCCCAAAGATCTATGAACTAACCCATGTTTGGCTAGCCAAGCAGACAAACGACCTTGCATCTTTTTTATCTCCCCCACATTTTGATTTGTATAAAACTTTTATTTGTCTCTATAAGTTAAGTATTTCACATTTACGATGAAATTTATGAAAATTATTGTTTGTTATTATGTAAAAAAATGTGAAAAAAAAAAAATCCTGCCTAATTCACTAATTCGGGGGAAGATACCGAACTCTTGTTGTATTTGAAAAATATTTCAAGAGGGATCTCCGAAGTCGATGTAGATGGTGGTTGAT